ACATACAAAAGATAAAAAAAAAATTAAAAAAAAATCTATTGGAATTATAATAGAAGAAGTCAGTAAAAAAGTTTCTCGATGGTCATACAAATTAATCGCGAATTTTCAAGAAGAAGAATTGGAAGAAAATTATGAGATTAATTCAAGAAAAGCCAAACGTGTTATAATTTCTCACGATAATGATGATCAAACGGAAGAGGGAGAGGTGTCTTTGATACGTTACTCACAACAATCAGATTTTCGTCGCAATCTAATCAAAGGATCCATGCGCGCTCAAAGACGTAAAACAGTTATTTGGAACCTCTTTCAAGTAAATGTACATTCCCCACTTTTTTTGGATCGTCTAGACAAAATATATTTTTTTTCGTGTTTTGATATCAATGAAATAAAGAATATAATTTTTAGGAATTGGATGGGCAGAGAACAAGAATCAGAATTAAAAATTCCTTATTTTGAAAATGAAGAGAAAAAAGAAGAAAAAGAGGAAAAAAAATATAAAAACGAAAAGAGAGAAATATCAGAAGCTTGGAATGCCTTTCTATTTACTCAAATAATAAGAAGTTTTATGTTAATAACCCAATCTTTTCTTAGAAAATACATTATATTGCCTTCATTAATAATAGCAAAAAATATTTTACGTATGTTATTTTTTCAAAATACCGAGTGGGATGAGGATTTTAAGGAATGGAATAGAGAAATCCATATTAAATGCGCCTATAATGGTGTTCAATTATCAGAAAACGAATTTTCCCAAGATTGGTTAATAAAAGGTATTCAGATAAAGATTCTATATCCTTTCTGTCTAAAACCTTGGAGAAAATCTAAGGCACAATCTCATCATAGAAATCTAATGAAAAAAAAAGAGAAAAAAACAAATTTTTCTTTTTTAACAGTCTGGGGACTGGAAGCGGAACGTCCTTTTGGTTCTCCCCGAAAACGACCTTCTTTTTTTGAACCTATTTTTAAAGAACTCCAAAAAAGAAAAAAAAAGGTGAAAAAGAAATTTTTACAAGTTTTAAATTCTTTAAAAAAAAAGTCATTTATAAAAGTTATAAAAGAAAAAACAAAAGGAGTAATAGTTCAACTTATCAAACTAATAATGAAAAAAGTAAATCCAATTTTTTTATTTGAATTGAGGAAAGAAAAAGTGTATGAACCGAACGAAAACAAAAAAGATTTCAAAAGAAATAATAAGATTCTTCGCAAATCGTCCGTTATAAATAGAACGATGAATTGGTTAAATTATTCACTAATAGAAAAAAGAATGAAAGATCTTTCTGATAAGACAATCAAAATAAGGAATCAAATTGAACGAACCGCAAAAGACAAGAAAAAAAAAGAAATAGTTCTAATTTCTGATAATAAAGAATCGGGATCACAGAAACATATTTGGAAAATATTAAAAAGGAAAAATATCCGATTAATGCGTAAATCACACTACTTTATCAAATCATTCATTGAAAAAATATACATAGATATTTTGCTATGCACTATTACCGTTTCTAAGATAAATGCACAACTTTTCTTTGAATCAACAAAAAAGATCTTTAATAAATCCATTTATAACAATGAAATAAATAAAGAACAAGAAGTAATTGATGAAACAAATCAAAATACAATGAAATTTATTTTGACTATAAAAAAATTGTTTTCAAATACTGATAATACTAAGAATAGCAATCAAAATCCCAATACTTATTGGGACTTATCTTCCTTGTCCCAAGCATATGTTTTTTACAAAATATCACAAAATCAATTACTTAATAAGTATAAATTAAGACCTGTACTTAAATATAAAGAGAACTATCCTTTTTTTAAGGATAATTTAAAAGATTATTGTATGATACACGGAATATTTAATTCACATAATAAAATTAATACATATGTAATGAACGAATGGAAAAACTGGTTAAAAGGTCATTATCAATACGATTTATCTCAAAAAAAAAGGTCTCCTAAAGAATGGCGAAATAGAATCAATAAACATCGTATGATTCCAAATAAGGAATTAAACCAATTGGATTTATATAAAAAATACCAATTTATTTATTCCATGAAAAAAAATGACTATGCAGCGAATCCATTTATGAGTCAAAAAGACAAATGGAAAAAACATTACAGATATGATATTTTATCATCTAAATACATAAGTCTCCCTAATTTATACATTTCTGGATCAACATTAGAAATAAACAGGGACCAAGAAATTCCATATCATTTCAATATATCGAAACCTGAATTATTTTATGTATTGGTAAGTATACCTAGTAATGATTATCTAGAAAAAGGATATATTATTAATAGGAATATCAATTTGGATAGAAAATATTTTGATTGTAGAATTCTGGATCTTTTTTTTCTAAATTTTAGAAATGATATTGATATCTGGACCAATGCACATATTGGCATCAAGATTCATAAAAATACTAAGACTAAGATTAATAATTTAAAAAAAATGGAAAAAAAAGGTATTTTTTATCCTACAATTCATCAAGAGATCAAACCATTCAATCAAAAAAGTTTATTTTTTGATTGCATGGGAATGAATAAAGAAAGGTTCTATGATACCGCATCAAATCATGATACTATATCCAATCTAGAAACTTGGTTCTTCCCAGAATTTGTGCTACTTTTTGATGTATATCAAATTAAACCTTGGATTATACCAATAAAATCACTCTTTTTTAATTTTTCTATAAATGAAAAAAGTAAAAACATTAACGTAAATCCAAAGAAATCATCTAATAAAAAAAAATATCTTGAATTAGGAAATTATAAGCAGGAAGAAAACGAACAACAAGTCCAAGAAAATCTTGTATGGAATCTACTAAAAAAAAAACAATATAAGAGCAAGAATGAAATGGAACTATATTTCTTTTTGAAAAAATATTTCCTTTTTCAACTAAGATGGTCTGATCCTTTGAATAAAAAAATAATTAAAAATATCAGAATATATTGTTTACTACTTAAACTGATAAATCCAAAAGATATTGCTATATCTTCGATTAAAAGAGGTGAAATAAATATGGATAAAATGATGATTCAAAAGGACCTAGTTCTTGCAGAATTGATAAGAAAAGGAATATTTATTATTGAACCAATTTGTCTATCTATACGAAGGAAAGGAAAATCTATTATATATCAAACTATGGATATTTCATTGGTCGATAATAAAAAGTACCAAAAAAAGAAAAAATACACAAAAAAAAGATATATTGAGAAAAGGGGGTTTGAAAAATCTATTGCAAAACACAGCAACATATTTTTGATTGGAGACAAAAATCATTATGATTTACTTGTTCCTGAAAATATTCTATCTCCCAGACGTCGTAGAGAATTTCGAATTCGAATTTGTTTCAATTCCCGGAATTTTAATGTTGTGGATAAAAATCCAATATTTTGCAATGAAAACAAAATAAGAAACTGTGGACAATTTTTGAATGAGGACAAACATATTAATAAAGATAGAAAAATTTTCATTAAATTCAAATTTTTTCTTTGGCCCTATTATAGATTAGAAGATTTAGCTTGTATGAATCGCTATTGGTTTGATACCAATAACAGCAGTCGTTTCAGTATGTCAAGAATACATATGTATTCACAATTCAAAATGAATTCAATTTCAATGAAAAATGAAAAAAATTTATAGTGGATTTACTACATATCTTGTAACATATTTGGTAGATTAATAGATGAAAGCCGAAACATATACACTGTGTAACATTATAATACATCATATTATGCTGATTTCATAGTGTATCAATTTTCATTAGGAAGAACGGAATCCTTTTAATTAAAAATAAATTGTTCTCTTTCGTGAATACATATATGTTTTGTATATTTGATCCAAATATACAAAACATAAACAACATAAATAAAAAGAAATAAAAAACAAAGTAGTATATGAATCAAATCCAATTTTGATGTATACTAGATGAAAATAACTGGTATAATAAATATTATTATTTTTCCTGATCGGTAAAATTAACAGAAAAGAAAGATAGAAATTTTAATTTATGGTCAAAAATTTATTCATCTCAGTTATTAAACAAGAAGAAAAAAAAGAAAATAGTGGGTCTGTTGAATTTCAAGTATTCCATTTCACCAGTAAGATACGGAGACTTACTTCACATTTAGAATTGCACAAAAGAGATTTTTTATCGCAAAGGGGTCTACGAAGAATTCTGGGAAAACGTCAAAGATTATTGACTTATTTGTCAAAGAAAAAGAAAGTGCGTTATAAGAAATTAATGGATCATTTAGATATTCGGGAACCAAAAACTCGTTAATTAAATTTGAATTTCTTATTTGAGTTTCTTATTATTTTCTTCTTATTATCCTTGTTATTTTTTAATTAGTTCAGTTATTATTATTTTTTTTTATTAAATTAAATTCGATGAGTTAAACCAGATAGTTATATGAGTGAAACAAAACTGCTCCTCAAATTGCAGTAAAACAATAAAAATATCATTCCTTAGGTACAAGAATAAAATTGAAGTAAACATAAGTTGTTTACCCCAAGATTGAGATTCTTTTATTAGTCGTCATATCTTGAAGCGGATGCAAAAGATCAACTGTATTTATTAATATACTGGGGATCAATCAAAAATAAGTGGGCAGTTAGGAACACCAAAGTACGCAAAAGATGAGTAATGGAAATAATGTAAGGTATCAAAAAAAGGGATTTTTGCATAAAACTTTGCATAAAACGAATCATAATAAGGGCTTTAAGTTGGTAAAAATGATCAAGTTCCCACGATTCCGATCTAGAGTATGCTACTATTCGCTGATTAAATAAATGACTATCAAGAACGAATTAATCCTTTATTTCCTTTTTTTTTGTTTTCAGAAAGAAGAACAGGAACAAGACAAATAGAATGCAATACTATAATAGAAAATAGAATAAAAAATAAATAATAAAAAAATATTTCTTTCTTCATACATATGCATATGGGAATTCTTATCATGATTCATTAACTAATGCCCAATTCTTTCTATTTTTATATTTCTGAATATAACGAGTATTTTATTGAAAGATTAAGTTATTGCTGAACAAAGAGAATTTTTGATTTATAATATCATTATAAGGGATTAGATCAATTCGGAAGTACTTTTTCTTATTCTAGCAGACAGAATTTTATTGGTCGAATTGAGGGCTCTCTAATCTTCAATTTATCTTTACATTGTATTTACCTAAGGTCCAAAGAGAGCAATAATATTGAACTAGTCCTTACCTTAAATTTCTTTGTGGCCATAGAGGAGCCGTATGAAGCTTAGGTTTCATGTACGATTTTGTAATAGCGATGGGAGCAGTGATGTTATCATCGACTATAATTATCTAACAGTTCAAGTACAGTTTATATAATTGAGGCACAGTCTAAATATGGTTTTGGGGGATGGAATCTGTGGCGTTAACCCATAGGGTTTCTAGTTTTACTAATGTCTTCTCTAGCAGAATGTGAAAGATTACCCTTTGATTTACCAGAAGCAGAGGAGGAATTAGTAGCAGGTTATCAAACCAAATATTCAGGTATAAAATACGGGTTCTTTTATCTTGCTTCTTACCTAAATATATTAGTTTCTTCATTATTTGTAACAGTTCTTTACTTAGGTGGGTGGAATTTTTCTATTCCGTACATATCTCTTACTGAACTTTTTGGAATAAATAAAATGTTTATAGTCTTTGTAATAGCAATTAGTATTTTTATTACATTAGTTAAAGCTTATTTGTTTCTGTTTATTCCTATCACAACAAGATGGACTTTACCTAGGATGATAATGGATCAATTATTAAATCTTGGATGGAAATTTCTTTTACCTATTTCTCTAGGTAATCTATTATTAACAACTTCTTTTCAACTTGTTTCACTAGAAACTATAAATAAAAATAAGAAATTAAGAGAAAACAATAATGAATATTCTATATTAATAACTTATCTTAACCAAGAGAAAGAAACATAAATATTATTCATGGATATATAAAATATGTTACCTATGGTTACTGGGTTCATGAATTATGGCAAACAAAAAATACGAGCCGCAAGGTACATTGGACAAAGTTTAATAATTACCTTATCCCATAAAAATCGTTTACCTGTAACTATTCAATATCCTTATGAAAAATAAATCACATCAGAGCGTTTTCGTGGTCGAATCCACTTTGAGTTTGATAAATGTATTGCTTGTGAAGTATGTGTTCGCGTATGTCCAATAGACCTTCCTATTGTTGATTGGAAATTTGAAAAAGATATTAAGAAAAAACAATTGTTCCATTATAGTATTGATTTTGGTGTCTGTATATTTTGCAGTAACTGTGTCGAGTATTGTCCAACAAACTGTTTATCGATGACTGAAGAATATGAGCTTTCCACTTATGATCGTCACGAATTAAATTATAATCAAAATTCTTTAGGTCGGTTACCAATATCAATAATTGGAGATTAAACAATTCAAAAAGTTATGGATTCAACAAATAAAATGAAAAAAGAAAAAACCCTTGCTTGGTTCAAGAACGATTATCAATTACTAATTACTTAGTAATTACTAAATTTTGGTTTGGAATAAAATAGGATTAACCAAATAACTTTATTTTATCTATCTAATGATATTCATTTTTTTCATTCAATTAGGAAGGTATCATATAAAAAAAGAGTTCCTTTCCTGGACCCTTAGTAAGGTCATGAAATATTTCAACTTATTTATTTATCTTTTATTTCATAATGGATTTACCTGGACCAATACATGATATTCTTGTAGTATTTCTGGGATCAGTTCTTATATTAGGAGGTCTGGGAGTAGTATTACTTACCAATCCCATTGATTCTGCCTTTTCATTGGGATTGGTTCTTTTTTGTATATCCTTATTATATATTTCATTGAATTCCTATTTTGTAGCTGCCGCACAATTCCTTATTTATGTGGGAGACATAAATGTATTAATCATATTTGCTGTGATGTTCATGAACGGTTCAGAATATTCCAATGATTACTATTTGTGGACCTTTGGAGATAGGATCACTTCACTGGTTTGTACAAGTATTTTTTTTTTCATTAATGACTACTATCCCAGATACGTCATGGTCCGGAATTTTTCGGACTACAAGATCAAATCAGATTATAGAACAGGACTTTATAAGTAACGTTCAACAAATTGGTATTCTTTTATCCACAGATTTTTCTCTTCCTTTTGAACTCATTTCTATAATTCTTTTAGTTTCTTTGATAGGTGCAATTACTATGGCTCGTCAATAATCTAATATAATAAGAAATAAGAACTTCCTTTTTTAAAATTAAAGAATGAAAAAGGATTTCATCTATTTTTTTTTAAATCTACTGTGAATATCTTCTTTTGTTCTGTAATTCTTCTAGTCTAGTCAACTGAATCGGTTTCATTTTTGTTCATATTGAAGATATATGAAGGATTTCTCAATGATGTGAGAGCATGTACTTTTTCTAAGTGTTTATTTATTTTCGATCGGTATCTATGGACTGATCACAAGCCGAAGCATGGTTATAGCACTTATGTGTCTTGAGCTTATACTGAATTCGGTGAATATAAATCTTGTCACATTTTCCGATATATTTGATAGTCGGTAATTAAAAATTAAAAGGAGAAATTTTCTCAATCTTTGTTATAGCTATTGGGTTAGCTATTGTTTCGTCGATCCATCGTAACAGAAAAGAAACTCGTATCAATAAATCAAATTTGCTGAAGAATTAGTCATAATTCTTCTATTTTCACATAACATAGAAATCAAAACATAATATTTTTAGATAGAATATTCTAAATAGAAGAAGAAGAAATAGAATATAATATTCTATTATTCTTATTTATTTTTTTTCTTCTCTTTTTTCATATAGATTTATGATTTATAGTTACTAACCTATTCTATAACTAACCTAATAACAAACATATTCATCTGATATATAATATATCATCATATCCTTAATTCTATTTCTATATACTAGAATATTTCTATATGTATATGAATCTATATAGATATAGAAATATAGTAAATTTAACATGAATTTCATTCGTAAACTCATATTTCATGGTTATTGAGATGGAAATCAAAGTATCTTGGCCCTTTCTCATAAACAGATTATAAAATATATTGATTCTTCAATTTTTGATAAATCATTGATTCGTCTGGTGTCTACAATAAAAAGATTTATTTTATTTTACCAGATCGAAAATCTTTTGTGTTCAAAACTGGAATTTATAGACCCAATGTCACATTCAGTAAAGATTTATGATACATGTATAGGATGTACCCAATGTGTTCGAGCTTGCCCCACGGATGTATTGGAAATGATACCTTGGGATGGATGTAAAGCTAAGCAAATTGCTTCTGCGCCAAGAACCGAGGATTGTGTAGGTTGTAAAAGATGTGAATCCGCTTGTCCAACGGATTTTTTGAGTGTCCGTGTTTATTTATGGCATGAAACAACTCGCAGCATGGGTCTTTCTTATTGATATGTGACAAAAAACTCCACTTGAATCATTTGATTCCTCTTTACCGACAAAAGCCCGTACTCGAGAAAAGAAAATATATTATTCTTCTCCCGAGCACGGGGTTTTCTGGTCTAATTTTATCTTATCTTTATCACGAGTTATTTTCCTTGGTTAACAATACTTCTTGTTTTGCCCATATTCGCGGGTTCTTCAATTGTCTTTTTACCTCATAGGGGAAATAAAGTGTATAGGTGGTATACTCTATGTATATGTATCCTAGAGCTCCTTCTAATGACCTATGTATTTTGTTATCATTTCCAATTGGACGATCCATTAATCCAATTGAAGGAGGATTCTAAATGGATCAATCTTTTTGATTTTCACTGGAGACTGGGAACCGATGGACTTTCCATAGGACCCATTTTACTGACAGGATTTATTACTACTTTAGCTACTTTAGCAGCTTGGCCAGTTAATAAAAATCCGCGATTTTTCTATTTCTTGATGTTAGCAATGTATAGTGGCCAAATAGGATCATTTTCTTCTCGAGACCTTTTACTTTTTTTCATCATGTGGGAATTAGAATTAATTCCTTTTTACTTACTTTTATCCATGTGGGGAGGAAAAAAACGCCTGTACTCGGCTACAAAGTTTATTTTGTGCACTGCCGGAGGTTCCATTTTTCTCTTAATAGGAGTTCTAGGTATGGGTTTATATGGTTCCAATGAACTAACATTATATTTATAAAAATTAATTAATCAATCGTATCCTGCAGCATTGGAAATAATACTATATTTTGGTTTTCTTATTGCTTATGCTATCAAATTTCCGATGATACCTTTACGTACATGGTTACCAGATACCCATGGGAAAGCACATTACAGTACATGTATGCTTTTAGCTGGAATATTATTAAAGATGGGAGCATATGGATTGATTCGAATCAATATGGAATTATTATCTCACGCTCATTCTATATTATCTCCCTGGTTGGTTATAGTAGGAATTATACAAATCATTTATGCAGCTTCAACTTCTCTCGGTCAACGCAATTAAAAAAAAAAAGGGAAGGGTGAATTAGAATTGTAATGAGATACATCTAAAGTTTTTGAGAACCATTTGAATAATTCCTATATTTAAACGGTTCTCAAAAACTCGCACAAATTTTCATTGTGTATCAGACGATTTTTTATGTATTCTTCATGTAATTTATTTTATTCAATTAGATATTAATTTATTAATTGGAATGAACCATAACTATGGAACCCGATTCCTAATAGATTGATCCCAAAATAGCATATCCAAATTAGTAGAAATCCTATAGAAGCTATAAATGCCGAATTTGTGCCTTGATCTTGCAATTTTGGATTTGTTCTAGTATGTAAATAAATTGCAAATATGGTCCAAGTAATAAATGCCCAAGTTTCCTTAGGGTCCCAATTCCAATAAGAGCCCCATGCTTCATTAGCCCATACTGCTCCAGAAAGAATACCTATGGTTAAAAAGGTAAACCCTAAACTAATGACACGATAACTCCAATAATCCAAACGATGAATTAATTGATATTTGTAAAAATTTTGAAATGAGAGGAAAGAAGTCTTTTTTAATACACTTCCTTTTTCGTTCAAATATTTCATATCACCAAAGAAAAACGACTTTCTTAAACTGAAAAATTTATTGTTTTTCAAAAAAAAATCGATTTTTTTTTGAAATGTAATCACTATAAGAGCAACTGATAATAATGATCCGCATAAAAGAGCTGCATAGCTCAATAGCATCATACTGACATGCATCATTAACCACTGAGATTGTAGAGCAGGTACTAATATTGTGGGTTGATGCATTTCAGTTGAAAGACTTGACGTGGCGAAACCTTGGGTAAAAATGGCACTTGGTGCAGTTATTGCGCTTAAATAATTTTTATGATTCCCAAGATACGGAATCATATGAATAATGGATAAACTCCATGAAAGGAAGATTAAGGATTCATATAAATTACTTAAGGGAAAATGTCCCGAAGAAAACCAACGAATAAATAAAAACCCTGTTATAGAGAAAAAAGTAGCTATTATCCCTTTTTCTGACGAATTACGTAATCCTTCGATTTCGTAGATTAATAAGTTGTTCATCAAATGAATCATAATCACAATTGAGATGATCGAAAAGGAAATATGAGTTAATATATGTTCTAAGGTTGCAAATATCATAAAGAAGAGTCCCTTTTAAATAATTGAAATCGGGGAGGGGATTAAATAGAATCTAAAATATTTTAAATATTTTAGATTCTATTACTATATTATTAATTTTAATTCTTATTTATGCCGCCACTCGGACTCGAACCGAGATGCTCTAGCACTGCTTCCTAAGAGCAGCGTGTCTACCAATTTCACCATGGCGGCTTACCTTCAATAATAATAGGAAATTCATGTTGAATTGTCGATATTAAATAGAGTTTAGGAAACAATGAAGAAAGATGCATTTCCATTAATATGGAAATGTTCAATATCAATAATACTTAATTAGTATCTTCGTAAGTTCAGTTTTAATAATAAACTTTTCCGTACTAGAAACCTAGCTCTTGTTTATCCAGAAGAGTCAGAACTCAATAGTTTCGTTCTCAGTCGGGGTATAAAATTCATAAGTATAAGTATAAAGTATAATGAAATATTCAGATTCTTCCTTGTCTATCGTAATTGTGCTTTTCAATTTTGAAAAGCACAATTCATAGTAAAGAAAAAACCATCTCACGAATTCAATATCAATCAATAGAAATTTCAATAAATAGAGTAAAATAAATAAAATAAAATAGAATATAATAGAAATATAGAAAGACTATAAAAAATATCAAAAAATGATAAAAAAAACATAAAATACAAAATACTGAGTACTTTGAATCAAGTAGACAGAAAGATTCTTATTTTTCATATTACCTAGCTATAACTAATATGGAGAAGGAGAAGTTAAATACAAATACAATTTAGTAAAATTGAATCATTTGTCTTACAATTAAAAAATGGAAATTTGTAAGTTCTTTGAAACATGTCAATTAAGATTTTTCCAAGACTTTTTTTTGTCGCACAAAAAAACTTTTTGACTGTCCAGTGGAAACAGATTTAGCTAAAGAAAAAGCTTTTACTGCCTCTAAAGATCCTTTTTTTTTCCAAAGATTTCTACGAATATGCTTTTTTGACATAGAAGTACGTTTTTTTGGAACTGCCATTCAAAAGGTAGGTGACTCCTTTTTATCGTTGTATGTGAAAGACATATATTGTTCAAAAGGAATTACTCTTTATTAGTCATTATCTATAATTAATACTTAATTCCATTAATTTAAAATTTAAAAATTTCCTCAATAATAAAATACAAATAAAAAAAAAAAGAGAATAAAAGAAAATCAAAAAATTAAATAAAAATATTCTATTTTCATAGACAAATAGATTTCTATTTTCTATCTTCATTCTGATATTTACATAATGTAATAATTACATACGTATTTTATATTTCTTGTTTTCTAAAGGAATATATACAAAAAGAATATAAAAAAAAAGTAATGTAATTTGAATAAATTTGAATATTTAATAATATATATATAAATATATATTATATATATCATATTGCAAATATTCATATATTCAAAATAGTAAGAAAAAATATTTATCTAATTTATTTTAATTTATTTAAATAGTAAAGTAAAAAGTAATAAAGTATATACTATTATGTCAATACTAATTACTACTGTTGGAATAATGGTTTTTATTTATAGTGAAAATTATATGTCTCACGACCAAGGATATTTGAGATTTTTTGCTCATATGAGTTTTTTCAATGCTTCAATGTTAAGATTAGTTACTAGTTCCTATTTGATACAAATTTATATTTTTTGGGAACTAGTGGGAATGTGTTCGTATTTATTGATAGGCTTTTGGTTCACACGACCCGTTGCAGCAAGTGCTTGTCAAAAAGCTTTTGTAACTAATCGTATAGGCGATTTTGGTTTATTATTAGGAACCTTAGGAGTTTCTTGGATAACTGGTAGTTTCGAATT